AATAGTTGGTAGAATTTAAAAGATTTTACTTTTTTAGAAAGCTTTGAAGGCTTTAAGTTTATATAACTTAAAATTCTAAATTATTAAAAAGTATAGAGGCACTAGTAATCCTAAAAAGTTAAAGGAGGATTTAATGAATAATGAGGATGGAGAAATAGTTATAGATTTATTTTTTATATTAAAATTTAAAATAGGGTTAAATATCAAAATTGTAGTAATTATAATTCGTAAGTAAAAATAAAGGGTGATTAAAGAAGAAAATAATAAAAAAAATAAAGGAACAAGTAAATTTAAATTTACTATAATTTGAATAATAATTCATTTAGGAATAAATCCTGTTAGTGGGGGAAGCCCTCTTAAAGATATGAAATTTAATGAAATAACAAAAGCGTGAAAAATTCTATTTTGGTCAGATTGAATTAATCTTGAAAGGGAAAAGGTTTGTAATTTATAAAAGATCCTAGTAACAGATAAAATAATTATAGAGTAGATAAAGAAATATAAAAGTCAAGACAAATCTCTAATTGATACTGCTATTAATATTCATGATAAGTGGTTAATTGATGAAAAGGCAATAATTTTGCGTAGCATAGTTTGGTTTAGTCCTCTTAGGCTGCCAATAAGGGCTGATAGGATAGCTGAAAAAATAGTAATTTTTATTAATTCTTCGTTGATTATTAAATAAGAAATTAATGTTAGTGGGGCTAGTTTTTGAATTGTAGATAGCAAGAAGATTTGAGGTCATTTTAAACCTTCTATAACTTGGGGGAATCAAAAATGGAATGGAGCCCCACCTAATTTTAATAGTAGGGCCAAAAAGATTGACAAAAACCTAAATGATAGAAAAGATAAAGAAAAAAATCTTGAAGAAATAAATATTACTGACCCTAAGGCTTGAATTAAAAAATATTTTAAAGAGGCTTCAGAAAAAAAGGGGTTTATTTTGAGTGCGACAAGAGGAATAAATGATATGAGATTAAGTTCTAATCCGATTCAAGCTCCAAATCAGGAAGTAGAAGAGATAGATATAACAGAACCTATAATTAAAATTAATAAAAAAAAAATAGAGGATGAAGGAAAAATGATTAAAAAGAGAAAGATTATACTTTCATTTACGGGGTATGAGCCCATTAGCTTTTTTAGCTTTATCTTTTTAGTGTAATATAGGTAAAAAAAAATTACATAATTAGTCCTATCAAAACTATCCTTTATTCAGGCACTATACTAGAAGTGTAAAATATATTTGGCAATTATTAAAAATAATATTCTTATCTAATGTTTTCAAAACATTTGTTTTGTTTAAACTAAACAATCTTTTAATTATATTATCTCATCATACAATGATAATTGGGTTTAAAATAAAAAATATAAAATAGGAAATGGTTAATATTTGACCTGTTAAAATGTAAGGGTCTTCTACTGGTCGTGCTCCAATTCATGTTAATAGTATAACAATTACTACAAAAATTCAAAATAAAAATTGGTTAACGGGGTAAAATGCCAGTCTTTGAAATTTTGATGTATGTGTAAATGGTAAAATTATTAAAATGGCTACTGAACCACCTAAAGCGATGACTCCTCCTATTTTATTAGGGATTGATCGTAAAATGGCGTAGGCAAAAAGGAAATATCATTCTGGTTGATTATGAGGGGGGGTAACTAATGGATTTGCTGGGATGAATTTATCTGGGTCCCCTAGAAAGTAAGGAGCAAGTAAAGTTAAAATTAGTAAGGCTGAGAGTAGAATAACAAATCCTACAATGTCTTTGAAAGTAAAATAAGGGTGGAATGGAATTTTGTCAGTCTGACTAGAAATTCCTAGTGGGTTATTTGCTCCTATTTGGTGTAAAAATAAAATATGAATTAAAGAGAAAGCTGTTGCAATCAAAGGTAAGATAAAATGGAAGGAAAAAAATCGTGTTAAAGTAGCATTATCTACTGAAAATCCCCCCCAGATTCATTGGACTAGATCTGTGCCAATAAATGGGATAGCAGAAAATAGATTTGTAATGACTGTTGCTCCCCAAAATGATATTTGCCCCCATGGTAAAACATAACCTAAGAATGCTGTTGCTATAATTATAAATAAAATTAGTACCCCAACTATTCAGGCATGGAAATTTATATAAGAACTAAAATAAATACCTCGGCCAATGTGTATATAAAGGCAGATGAAAAAAAATGAAGCTCCGTTGGCATGAATAGTACGCAGTAATCACCCATAGTTTACATCTCGGCAGATGTGAGCGACTCTTGAAAAAGCTAAGTCCACATGGGCAGAATAATGCATGGCTAAGAATAAACCCGTTGCAATTTGGATGATTAAACAAAGTCCCAGTAAGGAACCAAAATTTCAAAATGTAGAAATATTTCTGGGTAGGGGCATATCTACTAAAGCTCCGTTTGCAATTTTAAATAAAGGGTGAGATTTGCGGAGAGGTGTTATCATTATGAAGAAAGTCGTAAAGGGCCTTTAAATAGATTAACGACTTTAACAACTACAATTAATATTAATAGAAGGTAGGAAACAATAAAAATTGTAAACATTATAGAGGGTTTATTATAAATTCAGTTAATAATAATGGGAGTTGATATATTAAATTTATATGATGAAAAGGGGGTGGAAAGAGAGTTAGGGGATATTAATAAGGGGTCCAGGGTAAGAAGGAGAATAATTATTAGGAAAATAGAAAAAGAAAAAAAAATGAGGGAGGTTAAAGAAAAATAAAAAGGTTCATTAGAAGCTAGAGAGGCAACGTAAATAAATAATACTAGTATCCCACCTAAGAATACTAAAAATAAAATATAAGAGAATCAAAAAGAAAAATTATAAATTCCTACTGAAATTGAAATAATTACTGTTTGAATGAAAAGTATCAATCCTATCGCTAGAGGATGAGATAGTTGTGTAAATAGAAATGAAAAGAATAATAGAAGAGGAGTTGTTAATATAAAAATTATAGAAAATAGAATAATTTTCTTTAGTTTTAGAATAAAATTCTTGTTTGTAATTTAAATAGCAATGTTTTAATTTTTTAAATAAACTATAAAACTAATGATAAATTTTAGGTATTTTATAATTTTTAGGTCTTTGTTTATGATTTTTTGTGGTTTATGAAGATTTATTTCTTATAATAAACATTTATTAAATTCTTTGTTAAGATTAGAATTCATAATGTTAGGTGTGTTTTGATTGTTAAGATTACAATTGTCAATAATTGGGAGGGAAATTTATTTTTCTTTATTTTTTTTGACTTTAGCTGTTTGTGAGGGAGCTCTTGGTTTATCGTTATTGGTTTTTATTGTTCGAAGACATGGAAATGATTATTTTAAGAGATTTAATCTTTTGGAATGTTAAAATTTTTGGTGCCTGTAATTTTATTGATAAAATTTAAAGATGAATGAAAATTAGTTCAAATGGGGTTAGGGTTATTAAGATTTTTAATTGGTTTAAATTGTTTTCATAATATATATATATATAATTTAGGATTTAATTTAGGAATGGATTATATTAGTTATATTATAATTTATTTAAGAGTTTGAATTATATTTCTTATTATTATTTCTAGTGAGCGTGTAAAATTTACTAATAATTTTTTTAGGGGGTTTATTTTAGTAAATCTAGTTTTGTTAGTGAGCCTTTTATTAACATTTTCTTCTTTAAATTATTTATTCTTTTATATTATATTTGAAATGTCACTTATTCCCACTTTAATTTTGATTTTAGGATGGGGGTACCAACCTGAGCGGATTCAAGCTGGGGCATATATACTTTTTTATACTTTAGCTTTGTCTTTACCTTTGTTAGGATCTTTATTATTTATATACACAAAAAATTATAGATTAACTATATTATTAAGAAATGTTGTTTTAAACCATGATTGAGTTCATAGTATTTGGTATTTTAGAAGAGTTATAGCTTTTCTTGTAAAGTTACCTATATATATATTTCATTTGTGGTTGCCAAAGGCTCATGTGGAGGCTCCTGTGGCAGGGTCAATAATTTTGGCCGGGGTGCTATTAAAATTGGGCGGTTACGGATTAGTGCGCATTTTAATGATATTTCAAAAAATTAGATTAAGGATTTCTTGGCTATGAATTAGAATTAGATTAGTGGGGGGCGTCCTAGTTAGTTTGTTATGTTTACGACAAGTAGATATAAAATCTTTGATTGCTTACTCCTCAGTAGTTCACATGAGTATAGTATTGTGCGGTCTGATAATTTTTAGGTGATGGGGTATAATAGGAGCAGTTGTAGTAATGGTAGGCCATGGGTTGTGTTCTTCAGGTTTATTTTGTTTAGCTAATATGGTGTATGAGCGAGTGGGTAGCCGAAGTTTGTTAGTAAGTAAGGGACTATTAAATTTTATGCCTAGGATAGGACTTTGATGATTTTTGTTTAGAGTAGGTAATATGGCTGCTCCTCCGACTCTGAATTTATTTGGGGAAATTAGATTAATTGTAAGTTTAATAAGTTGGAGGGGCATAAGAATTATTTTATTAATATTTTTATCTTTTTTTAGAGCAGCTTATACTTTATATATATATAGATTAAGCCAACATGGTATTTTTTTGAAGTCTTTGTATTCTTGTAGATCAGGAAAGGTGCGAGAATATTTGGTTTTATTTTTACATTGGTTCCCCTTAAATTTGTTAATTTTAAATCTAAGTTTGGTCAGGGGTATTTAAAAATATAAAATAAGTGTTTATATAATTTATAAAGAATATTGCATTGAAGATGCTAAGGAGGTGAGAATACACCTGTAAACATATATGTTTTAGAAACCTTGTTTCAGCTTTGTAACGAAAATACAATATGTTAATTACACTATAAAACAAAGTAACAAGAAATATCTTTAAAGATAATTTTTGTATGACAAACAAAGGTTATAATTTATTTAACTAATTTCTTACACGAAGTAAACGTAAAATTACTATTTTAGATTTAAAAGATCTATACTTACTTTCAGTCATCGAGTAAAAATAAAGTGGCTGAGGTATAAGCGGTAGATTGTAAATCTATGAACGAATAATTATTCCTTTATTAACTCTATAGTATAAAAATAATGTTAAATTGCAAGTTTAAAGATGTGTCAATCACTAGAGTTTAAATTAATATATATATATATTAATGTAAAGAGCATAAAAAGCTTTGATCTTTTAAGAAATGGTGCGATTCCGTTATGTATAATTACATTTATATAAATTGAAAAATTAAATAGATTAAAAATGAAATGTTAGTTTCTGAGAAAAAAAAATGTATATATATATATATATATATATATAGTATATATATACAATTCTCTCTTAATTATAGATTTTTTAATTAAATCTATTAGATAAAGACATAAATTCTTACATATACTATCTGTTTATAAAAGTGAAGATCTTAGCCCTGTATATATTTAGAGTAGTCTCAACGGTGGAACATGACTCTTTTCTCCAAAAAGTGAGAGAGAAAGAGAGAGAGTCCCAGACCGACAATGAGACATACATATCTGTGTATGTGTGGAGAGAGAGAAACACATCTGCCTTTACCCTACTTGGCCCAATCCAGGCTACACTCTTTCCCCTCCCCAGGGGCAATTATATATATTGTGTATATAGATATATAAGATTTAGACATAATATAAATTCAGTTACACATGTGCGCGCCAGATATACAAAAATATAATATAATTTTTATTTGAATAATAATTATAATTTAGATAAATGTATATAGGTAATATATGGTTTTATAGGTCTTGGTGGGTTATATAGTGTGGACATAAGATACACGCAGTTATATTATAACTATGTTATTTAAATATAATATGTGTACTGTATCATCTACATTTTTATATGTATATATACTTTATATCAGGGACACCCTCCCAAAGTTTTGAAGGTAGGTGTTTTAGATTTCTTAATAACTTATATATTGATTTTGTTTTTGTTGGTTATCTTTAGTGTTTAAATATACAAGTGAACCAAAGTAAAGCTAAAATAGAATAGTATTTCAGTTACGTTGAAAAGAATTATCGTGCAAATCGATTTACTTTGATTACACAGTTATTATTTATTTTGGTTACTACTAATTGTTTTGTGAAGTTAAAGATTAAATGATATGTAAACATATAAAATTAAAGTTAAAGTATTTATATATTAAGTTAAATCTTAAGTTTAAATAATGGTTTGAATAATTTATATACATAAAACTAGTATATTTAGTTTGGGAGCGGGGTCTCTAATTTGCGGGTATATTTTTTTAATGAAGTTATTTAATGGTGTGACAAGAATTATTGAATGAGATCTAATAAGATTGAATTCTTTATCTATTGTAATAGTGTTAATTTTTGATTGGGTATCGATATTATTTTTGTGTTTTGTTTTACTTATTTCCAGAAGAGTAATATATTATAGGGGGAGATACATGAAAGGAGACAAATATTTTAATCGATTTATATATTTAGTCATTATATTTGTTTTTTCCATGGCTATAATAGTTCTTAGGCCTAATTTAATTAGTATTCTTTTAGGTTGAGATGGGCTAGGGCTAGTATCTTATGCTTTGGTTATTTTTTACCAAAATGAAAAATCTGCTAATGCCGGGATATTAACTATTTTGTCTAATCGTGTTGGGGACGTGGCTATTTTATTAAGAATTGGGTTAATAGTGAGGTTAGGAAGATGGAGTTTTGTTATTTATTCTTTTTATATAAAAGATAGGGATCTTATTCTTTTAAAGTTTTTGATTATATTAAGTGCAATAACTAAAAGAGCTCAGATTCCTTTTTCTGCATGATTACCTGCTGCTATAGCTGCGCCTACTCCAGTTTCTGCTCTGGTGCATTCTTCTACTCTAGTAACTGCTGGAGTTTATTTAATAATTCGATTTAGGGGGGCAATAGAAGGTTCTTATATTCAAAGTGTGTTGCTAATTATTAGATGCCTTACTATATTTATGGCTGGGCTAGGAGCAAATTTTGAGTATGATTTAAAAAAAATTATTGCTTTATCAACTTTAAGTCAATTAGGTGTGATATTAAGGATTTTGTCTTTGGGATATCCTGATCTTTCTTTTTTTCATTTATTAAGACATGCTTTATTTAAAGCATTGTTGTTTATATGTGCGGGGGTTGTTATTCATAGCGCGAATAATTATCAAGATATCCGATTTATAGGGGGCTTAGTTAAATTTATACCTTTAACTATTTCTTTTATAACTGTCTCTAATTTAGCTTTATGCGGGTTTCCGTTTTTAGCTGGGTTTTATTCTAAAGATATAATTTTAGAAGTGGCTTTCATAAGGTGGGCAAATTATATATCTTTAATTTTGTATGTGTTAGCAACTGGTTTAACTGTTATATACACTATACGATTAGTTTATTATAGTCTGAGAGGAAGATTTAATTTGAGAGCCATAAATAACTTAAGGGATGACAATAAAATTATGAGTAATTCTATGATCGTTTTAGGAGTTAGAGCTGTTTTTATAGGGGCTATTCTTTCTTGAATAATTTTCCCTGAGCCTTATATAATTTGTTTAAATATTTTTATAAAGAGTGTAGTTTTAATGGTTAGAATTTTAGGAGGGATGATAGGGTATATACTTAACTTGTTAGCTATTAGTTATAATTTAAAATTTTTGGGGAATTACAAATTTGTTTTAATAAGAGGTTCAATGTGATTTATACCTTTTTTGAGTACAAAGAAGATTAGAGAAAATAGGTTGATTATAGGAACAAAAATTGAAAAATTGGGCGATAAGGGATGATTTGAATATTTTGGGGGGCAAGGATTATATTACGTATTAAGTAAATTATTTTCTTTGTTAAATATTATACAATTAAATAGTATCAAAGTATTTATAAAATTATTTGTAGTGGGGATAGTTATTATTTTGTTTTCATTTATATAAATTAAAGACTTAAATAGTTTAAATAAAATGTTAGCTTGTGGCGCTTAAGATGTAAAAAATTACTTTAAGTTATTTCTTATTTTAATTATATATATATATATATATATATATATATATATATATATATATATATATAAAAAGTGTGTGTGTGTGTGTTATTTTTTTGTGTTTTTACAAAAAGTGTGAGAGAGAGAGAGAGAGAAAAAAAAAAATATATATATATATGTGTGTATGTGTGGAGAGAGAGAAAAAAAATAACATACACTCTCCCCCTAAAATTATATATATATATATATATATATATATATATATATATATATATATATATATAAATTAAATGTTTGATTTTGGCTTAAAATTTTATGTTATTACTAAAATTGTATGAAAGTTAAAGCATGAAAAATAATATTAATTAAATATTAATGTTTATAATTGGAGAAATTGAATAATAATATCATATAATCTCAGCATAAAATATTATAAATGAATATATATAAAAATATGATATAGTAGTAATAAAAAATCTGATAAATACTTGTGCCAGCATTCGCGGTTATACTTTAAGATAAAGTAAAATAATATAGTTATTTAGTTAAATGATAAATTTGATAAATATATAAACAATAAAAGGTAAAATTGAAATATTGTTATATATAAAAGTAAAATTGTAATTGAAGCTAATAAAATTTAGTAATAAACTAGGATTAGATACCCTATTATTCTAAATAAATAATATAAAGCTAAATTAGTAAAAGATAAATACTTAAAATTTAAAAAATTTGGCGGCAATTTAATCTTTTCAGAGGAACCTGTTTTGTAATCGATAAACCACGTAAAATCTTACTTGATTTTGTTAATTTCAGTTTGTATACCATCATTATCAGATAATTCTTAAAGGAAAAATTATTAAATTTAATTATTTAAAAAAATTAGATCAAGGTGCAGTTTATAATCAAGGTAAAATGGGTTACAATAAATTATTTTATTGCGAATTAACTGATATAATATTGTTATGAAGAAGGATTTGATTGTATTTTTAGTTTAGTAAGCTATAAAGATATAAGTTCTAAATTGTGTACATATCGCCCGTCGCTTTCATTTATAAGTGAAATAAGTCGTAACATAGTAGATGTACTGGAAAGTGCATCTGGTATAAGTGTAATATAGTATCTTTAAAAGGTTAAAATACATTAGTGTGAAAAATTTGTTAAATTAAGGAGTAATTTATTGTTTAAGAAAAATAATTTTTATAAAAAAAATAGTAATTTTTATTGAAATTACAAAAAAATGACTATAGTAAAAAGTACTGTAAAGGAAAAATAAAAAATTTAGAATAGTAAATTTAAGAATTTGTACCTTGTGTATCAGGGAAAATTTATATAAGTTAATAAGTTTAAGTATCTCGAAATAAAATATAGCTAATTTTATAAAAAATTTTTTGTTGAAAATAAATTTTTAATATAAAATTAAAAGTGAAATGCTAAATGAGTTTTATAATATCTAGTTTTCTAAAAAAAAATTTAATTTGATTTTTATATTAATTTATATAAAATTTAAATGTAGGAGGGATTAGCTTCTTATAAATTTAAGTGAAAAATAGTTTTAAATAAAGAGGATGATAAATTAAGCTTAAAAGTAGCTATATTAATAAAGTGTTTTAACTAAATTAAAATTATATAATATTTATTTGGACTTTTTTTATATATATATATATTCATATATTGGAAAATTAACTAAAATTTTATTTATTAAGTTATAATGATTTTATTAGTAGAATTTTTTTTTGTAAATAAAGTATATTAGAATAATTATAATTGTTTAATACTATGAAGGTAATATAAAGGAACTCGGCAAAATAGTTTCTTTGCCTGTTTATCAAAAACATGTCTGTTTGGAGTTATAAAAAGTTTAACCTGCCCACTGATTGGAACAAAAATTAAATGGCCGCGGTATATTGACCGTGCAAAGGTAGCATAATCGTTAGTTTTTTAATTGGAATCTTGTATGAATGGTTGGACAAAAGAAAATCTGTCTTTATATTATTAATTGAATTTAACTTTTAAGTGAAAAGGCTTAAATGGATTAAAGTGACGATAAGACCCTATAAAGCTTTATATAGATATATTATTTAATTAAATTTTTAATAAAAATTTAGTAGTAAAATTTATTTTATTGGGGCGATAAGAGTAAAATTTTTATTAACTGCTTTAAGTTTTGAATACATTTATGTTTGATTAAAATTTTAAATGATCCTAAATAAAGATTAAAAGTTTAAGTTACTTTAGGGATAACAGCGTTATTTTTTTTGAGAGTACTTATCGAAAAAAAAGTTTGCGACCTCGATGTTGAATTAAAATTTCTTTATAATTGCAGAAGTTATAAAAGTAGGTCTGTTCGACCTTTAAAATTTTACATGATTTGAGTTCAAACCGGCGTGAGCCAGGTTGGTTTCTATCTTTTAATAAAAAAAAATTATTTTAGTACGAAAGGATTGGATAATTGAAATTATTTTAAAATATATGGTTACTATTTTGGCAGATAATATGTGTTGGATTTAGGATCCAGTTATATAGAGTAATTCTATAAATAGTTAAATAATTAGTCTAATTGTTTTGTGACTCTAATAATTGTAGAAATTGTGAATTTTTTGGTTTTAATGGTGTGTGTTTTAATTGGGGTGGCTTTTGTAACTTTACTTGAACGTAAAATTTTAGGTTATATCCAGATTCGTAAAGGGCCTAATAAAGTAGGTTATATAGGAATTTTGCAACCTTTTTCTGATGCTGTAAAACTTTTTACTAAAGAGCAGGTTGTTCCGACTATGTCTAATTTTTTAGTTTATTATCTTTGTCCAGTGCTTAGTTTATTTGTTTCTTTATTGGTATGGTGTGTTTTGCCTTACGAAGTGGGGCTGATAAGATTTAATTTTAGTGTTTTATTTTTTTTGTGTTGTTTAAGAGTAGGGGTCTATTCTACTATAGTGGCTGGTTGGTCTTCTAATTGTAAATATTCTTTACTGGGTTCTTTACGAGCGGTAGCTCAGACTATTTCTTATGAAGTAAGATTGGCTTTAATTTTATTATCTTTTGTTATATTAATTGGAGGGTTTAGTTTAGATTTATTTAGTAAATATCAAAATTATTTTTGGTTTATTGTTGTAAGGTTTCCTTTAGGGATAGTGTGGTTTAGGTCTTGTTTAGCTGAGACTAACCGAACTCCCTTTGATTTTGCCGAAGGGGAGTCAGAGTTAGTGTCAGGGTTTAATACAGAGTATGGTTCAGGGGGGTTTGCTTTGATTTTTATAGCCGAATACGCTAGAATTTTGTTTATAAGAGTTTTATTTGTAATTTTTTTTTTGGGCAGGGCGTTGGTTAGAGTAATATTTTATATTAAAAGGGTAATAGTTGCTTTTATGTTTGTTTGAGTGCGAGGAACATTACCTCGGCTTCGTTATGATAAATTAATATATTTGGCTTGGAAAAGTTATCTTCCTGTTTCAATTAATTATTTAATTTTTTTTTTAAGATTAAAAATATTTTGTTTTTGCTTAGTTGTGTAGTATTTAAATTTTAGTTCAGAAAATAGTTTAAAAAATATTAATTTTGGGAATTAAAGATAAAGAAGTTTCTTTTTTTCTGAGAAGTTTTTAGAATTACAATTCATTATTGATTTACAAGACCAATGTTTTGATTTTTAAACTATAAAAACAAGAATAAAAGATGTAAGTAGGAATATAAACGGAATTTAACCGCTTAGGAAAAAGTTAGAAGCTTTTGTTCTTTAGCATAATATTCCCTTGAAGAGAGTTTAACTCAGTTTTATCATTAACAGTGATATACCTCTATTTTGGTTTTCTTCAAAATTAGAAGACTAGAGTCTAAAATTTAGGTCGAAACTAAATGCAATTATTCGCTTTCTAATTGTTAAAACCAGTTTATAAAACTCTTTATGAATGCAACTCATACGTCATATATTGACTATGGTCTTATTAAGACCAATCTAAAGCTGTTTGGGTTCATTCATAATAAAGACCTAATAAAAGAATAAATAAAAAAATAAGTCTTGTAAATAATCATGAAAATATATTAGTTACATTCAAGGTTGTTACGATAGGAAGTAGTAAAGTAATTTCTACATCAAAAATTAAAAAAATTACGGCAATAAGGAAGAATCGTAAAGAAAACGGTAATCGTGCAGAACCTTTAGGATCAAACCCGCATTCATACGGAGAATTTTTTTCACGGTCTATGATTATTTTTTTAGAAAATAAAGTTGCTAAAGTTATGACTAGATACGAAATTATAAATGTAAAAATTGCGATTATTAAAACTAAAAAGATTATTTTTTCTAAAAATTAGACTTTCTGATTGGAAGTCAGATATACTTGTTATATTAAAAAAATTAACCTCCTCATCAATAAATGAAGATATATAAAAATAGTCATACAACATCAACAAAATGCCAGTATCATGCAGCGGCTTCAAACCCTAAGTGATGGGAGGAAGAGAAATGACATTTATAAAGTCGCAGGAAACATACTAATAAGAATGAGGTGCCGATAATAACATGAAGACCATGAAATCCAGTTGCTACAAAAAAAGTGGAGCCGAAAACTGAATCTGCAATAGTAAAAGAAGCTTCAATATATTCAAATGCTTGAAGTATAGTGAAATAAACACCTAAAACAATAGTTAGTGCTAATCTTTGGATAGCTTGGGTATGGTTTGACTCTAAAATTGCGTGGTGTGCCCATGTAACTGTAGCCCCAGAGGAAAGAAGAATTGTCGTGTTTAATAAAGGAATTTGAAGGGGATTGAAAGGTTGGATTCCTAAAGGTGGCCAGTATATTCCAATTTCTACGGTAGGAGACAGTCTTCTGTGGAAAAAAGCCCAAAAAAAAGAAAAGAAAAATAAGATTTCTGATACAATAAATAAAATTATCCCTCAGCGTAATCCTTTTATAACAACAGAAGTATGAGATCCTTGGTAGGTCCCCTCACGTGTAATATCTCGTCATCATTGAATTATTGTCAGTAAAGTTGCAATAAATCTTAGAATTAATAAATTTATATTATGTTGGTGGAATCATTTAACTAACCCTGTAGTTAATATTATAGCTCTAATAGATCCTGTGAGGGGCCAAGGCCTGATATCTACTAAATGATAAGGATGAAAACCGTGAGATGATGTCATTAGTTAATTTCTCTCGTATAAAGAGTTCTTAGAACCGCAAATACATAAGACTGAATAATAGCAACTGCAGATTCGAGAATTAAAAGTAATATTTGAACTGAAATAAGTACAAATAGGAATGAAGTAGATAAGTTTGGGCCAGTATTGCCTAGTAAAGTTAAAAGTAGATGGCCAGCAATTATGTTAGCAGCCAACCGAATTGCTAAAGTTCCTGGGCGAATTACATTTCTAATGGTTTCAATTAAAACTATAAAGGGTATTAGGGCAAACGGAGTTCCTTGGGGCACTAAATGAGCAAATATATGTTTAGTGTGGTTAACTCATCCAAACACTATAAGTGTAATTCATAGGGGCAAAGATAAAGACAATGTTATAACTATGTGTCTTGAGCTAGTGAATACATAAGGCAATAAACCTAAAAAATTATTAAATACAATAAGTGTAAATAAAGTAATAAACATTATAGATGCCCCATTGTGGGAAGGTTGAAGAAGAGCTTTAAATTCTTTATGAAGAGAAAATATAATTTTTCTTCATATTAAGGATCAACGAGACGGGGAAGCTCAGTATGAGTAAGGAAGAAATAATAATCCTATAATAGTTGAAATTCAATTTATTGAAAAGTTAAAAATTCTTGATGATGGTTCAAAAATAGAAAATAAATTAGTTATAATTTTCAGGATTTTATAGTTAAAAATTTTTTATTGTTTGATAAAAAATTATTTTTAAATATTGGTTTTAGAAAGTAATTAAATATAAAAAAAAGAAATAAACTTAAAAGAAAAAAACCAAATATAAATAATCAATAGATAGGGGCTATTTGTGGCATTCACCAAACTAACAGAAGTTATTGAGGGGTGAGTTTTCAATTGATAGAGAAATTCAATTTAAAAATGAGTTAATAGAAATTCTTTCAATAACAATAGGTATAAATCTATGGTTAGCACCACAGATTTCTGAACATTGCCCGTAAAATAATCCTGGGCGATTAATTAAAAATCTTGATTGATTTAATCGCCCTGGAATTGCATCTGCTTTAATGCCTAAAGATGGGATAGTTCAAGAGTGGATTACATCTGCTGCTGTAATTAAAATTCGAATTTGTGTGTTTATCGGTAGAATAGTTCGATTATCAACGTCAAGTAGACGAAATCCTTGATTTTCTAATTCGTTGGTTGGAATTATGTAGGAGTCAAACTCTACTTGTAAGAAATCTGAATATTCATATCTTCAATATCATTGGTGCCCGATTGTTTTTAAGGTTATAGACGGGTTATTTACTTCGTCTAGGAGATATAAAAGTCGAAGGGAGGGAAGGGCAATAAAAATTAAAATAAAAGCGGGGACTGACGTCCAAATTACTTCAATGGGCTGATTTTCTAATATATACCGATTAATTAAAGAATTAAAAAATAGTGTTGATATTATGTATCCTACAAATGTTACAATTAATACAATTACTAGTATAATGTGATCATGAAAAAAAATTAGTTGTTCTATTAAAGGTGAGGCTCTGTCTTGGAAATTTAAATATGCTCATGTTGCCATAAGTAATTCTAAAAGAAGAAATATTCTTCCTAATAGGAGCTTAAATCCTATACATCTATCTGCCATTTTAGAATTTAGTAATAATTGGAATTTCTATATAAGAGTGGTCTGCTGGGGGGTAGGCGTGTTTTCACTCAATTGAAGAGGGTAAAAAAGGAGAAAAAATAATAGGTCGGTTAGATACAAATGCTTCTCAAACAATTAGTAAGAACCCTAAAGCAGCGACAAAAGAAATTATGGACCCTAGGGAGGATACGATATTTCAAGTGGCGTAAGCATCTGGATAGTCAGAATAACGTCGCGGCATGCCGTTTAGTCCTAGAAAGTGTTGGGGAAAGAATGTTAAATTAACTCCGATAAAGGTCACTAAAAAATGAATTTTTAATCATTTAGGGTTTATAGAAAGGCCGGTTATTAAAGAAAATCAATGTGCTACTCCGGCAAAAATTCCAAATACAGCCCCCATAGAAAGAACATAATGGAAGTGAGCAACAACATAGTAAGTGTCATGCAAAATAATATCAATTGAAGAGTTAGCAAGAACTACTCCTGTTAAACCCCCAATTGTAAATAAAAAGATAAATCCTAGGGCCCATAAAAGAGAGGGAGAATAATTTATTTGAGTACCGTGAAGGGTTCTCAATCATCTAAAAATTTTAATTCCAGTGGGGATGGCAATAATTATAGTAGCAGATGTAAAATAAGCTCGAGTATCTACATCTATGCCTACTGTAAATATGTGGTGGGCTCATACTACAAATCCTAAGATTCCAATGGCTAGTATAGCATAAATTATACCTAGGGTACCAAAAGATTCTTTTTTACCAGATTCTTGTCTTACAATATGAGAAATTATACCAAAGGCAGGCAGAATTAAAATGTATACTTCTGGGTGGCCAAAAAATCAAAATAAATGTTGGTAAAGAACTGGGTCTCCTCCTCCTGCCGGGTCAAAGAATGAAGTATTTAGATTGCGATCTGTAAGTAATATAGTAATGGCACCGGCTAGAACTGGTAAAGAAAGTAAGAGTAAAATAGCAGTGATGAAGACAGCCCACACAAATAAAGGTATTTGATCTATTGTCATACCATAGGAACGTATATTGATAACTGTTGTTATAAAATTAACGGCTCCTAAAATTGAGGACACTCCTGCTAAGTGAAGAGAAAAAATTCCTAAGTCTACTGAGGCACCGGCGTGAGCAATAGCGGCGGCTAGTGGGGGGTAGACTGTTCATCCTGTTCCGACCCCTCTTTCTACTATTCTTCTTGTTAATAAAAGTGATAGGGAAGGGGGTAAAAGTCAGAATCTTATGTTATTTATTCGTGGGAAAGCTATGTCCGGGGCTCCTAATATAAGTGGGACAAGTCAATTACCAAATCCTCCAATTATGATAGGCATAACTATAAAGAAAATTATAACAAAGGCATGAGCTGTTACAACTACATTATAAATTTGGTCATTGCCAATCAAACTTCCTGGTTGTCTTAATTCTGCCCGAATAATTAATCTTAAAGACGTACCTACTATTCCCGCTCATGCTCCAAAAATAAAATATAAAGTTCCAATGTCTTTATGGTTTGTAGAGAAAAGTCATCGTTGCAT